GTGTCGTTTTTGCCTATATTTAACGCTACTATAACGGGCTTATTGTTGATTAGTCTATTTTTGTGAAAAGTTGCATTATTGCCTGTTATTATCGTGTTTTTGGTTGTGTCGTTATTATTTTTTTGGTTTGATTTACAAAAAGTATCTTTACATTATGAGTCTGCGTTTTGGCTTTTTATATTAAGTGAGGTTATGGCCTTTGGTTCTTTGTTGTGTTGTTGTTTTTGGTTTGACACATGTAATTTTATAAGTTTGTCTAGTCCTTTGGAAATACCCTTTCTGGGTTGTTTTTTTTTATTGGGTTCTTCTATCACTGTGACAGGGTTTCATCATGTGTTATTTTGGCGTTTTTCTTATGTTTTGTTAAGTCTTACTATAATTTTAGGTGGGTGTTTTGTTTGTTTGCAGTTATATGAGATGAAAGAGGTTTTTATAAATTTGGTGGATACTAGTTTTCATGCAAGGAGTTTTTGTACAGTAGGATTACATTTTAGTCATGTTTTAGTGGGTATTGTTGGTTTACTTACTATTCTTTTAATAGGGAGTCATAAGGCTGGTTGGTATCGTTGTACTTTGGTTACTTGGTATTGACATTTTGTTGATTATGTGTGATTATTCGTTTATACTTTTGTTTATGTGTGTTTTATCAGTAGGTTATTTAAACTGGCAAATTGTGGTTTTGTTGATTACATATTTAGATTTTTATTGTACTGATAAATGTTATGCTTTCTGTGTTTCGTGGTAATGTGGTGGATCTTCCTACTAAATATTCTTTGAGTTATTATTGATGTAGTGGTTTTATGATTTCTATTTTTATGGTTTTTCAGGTGATTACTGGTGCGGTTTTATCTTTTTTGTATGTTGCTGATTCTCAGTTAAGGTTTCATTGTGTAATGGACTTAACTAAAGATTCTTTTTTTACTTGATGTGTTCGTTATTGGCATATATGGGGTGTTACTGTCTTATTTGTTTTATTTTTTATTCATATGGGTCGTGCTTTATATTATTCTAGTTATACCAAGAAGGGGGTATGAAATGTTGGTTTTATTTTGTACTTAATTACAATGTTTGAGGCTTTTTTGGGTTATATACTACCTTGACACCAAATGTCTTATTGGGCAGCTACGGTATTGACAGCAATAGTTCAGAGGTTACCTGTGGTAGGTCCTTCTGTGTATAATTATGTGGTGGGTGGATTTTCAGTAACCAACGTTACGTTGGTACGAGTTTTTTCTGCCCATGTTTGTTTGGGTTTTGTTATTTTGGGTTTTATGGTTATTCATTTATTTTATTTACATGCCTCTGGCTCTAATAATCCTTTATTTTCATCGTTTGGTTATGGTGATGTTGTGTATTTTCATTCTTATTTTACTGTTAAGGATTTTTTTGTGTTGGTTATTATGTGTTTATTTACATTGTTATTTTTGTTTGTTTGTCCTGATTTGGTAGTTGATACAGAAGGGTACTTAGCTGCTGATGTGTTAACCACTCCTGTTAGTATTAAGCCGGAGTGGTATTTTTTGGTTTACTATGCTATGCTTCGTTGTATAGACTCTAAGATTGGTGGGTTGGTGTTAATTGTTGGTTGAATGTTTTTTTTGTGGGTGCCTACTTTTAATAGTTCAAGTTCTTATTCTGTTATGCGTCAGTTTATATTTTGATGTATGTGTGGGTTATTTGTTAGTTTGACTTATTTAGGTGGGTGTCATCCTGAGTATCCTTACTTGTTTATATGTAAGATTTTTAGGTTTGGTTTAGTGACTTTGATGTTTATATTTAAGTTACTATGATTAGTGCATCCTTTGTTTAAGAAAAATTAGATGGTTTTTTTGTATATGTTGTTTTTTTTTATTATTTTACTTGGTTTTGTTTTATCTGTAACTCGGTTTTTAAATTGTTTAATTATTTTAGAAAATTTTAATGTTTTATTATTGTTGTTTACTTTGTTGTTTACTTATTATGATAGGCATATGTTATTTATCGTTTTAATGGTTGTTTCGACTATTGAGGTAATAGTAGGTTTAGTTGTATTAACACGGGTATGAGAGTGTATAAATTCTTTAGATGTGGTGTCTTTTTAAGTTTGTTAACTGTTTTAGTGGTTCCTATTGTGTTTTCACTTGGTTTAGTTGGATCAGGTAGTACATTGGTTGTAAATGAGTTTTTTGTTTTTGATAGATTGGCTTATTATGTATTGTTTTTGGTTTTATTTTTAGGGGTTTACAGTATATTTTGTTTAAATACATTTTTAAGCACTCCTACGGTATTATTTTTAAGCGTAAGTTTGGTTTTTAGGTGTTTTTGTTTTTGTGCTAATCATGCTGTTTTATTTTGGGTTTATTATGAGCTTTCTATGTTACCCCTTCTATACTTAGTTTTCCGTGATTCACCTTACTCAGAACGTTTTATAGCTGGGTGGTATTTTGCTGTTTATTTGTTGGTTACAAGTTTACCATTGATACTTATTTTGTTATATCTGTCTTATATCAAAGGAACTTTTTTTATGTTATCTTGGCAGAAAGATATCACTTCTTTTTATGTTTACGTAGTTATTTCTTTTATATTTTTTACAAAGGTTCCTTTGATGCCTTTTCATACATGGCTACCTATAGTGCATGCAGAAGCAACAAGAATAGTTTCTATATATCTTAGTGGTTATATAATGAAGTTAGGATTATTAGGAGTTTATCGTTGTTCAGCATTTTTGTTTAAAGGGGGGTTTTGAATTTATCTTTTTTTTTGTTGTGTTTTTAGTGTTTGTTTTATTATTACAGCATCGACTGAGTTGGATGGAAAGCGTTGGCTTGCTTTCTTAAGGTTGGCTCATATATTGGTTGCTTTTTTAGGGTTTTTTGTTTGTGGTAGTGATTTGATGCCTTTAGTATTTTTATTTTGTTTAGGTCATGGCTTGAGTGCCGGTTTAGTGTTTGGCGTATTATGATTATTTTATGATGTTACAAATAGACGAAATTGGTTGTTATTAAAGGCTGGGGTATCTAGTAATAGATTGTTGTTTGTGGTTATACTTGGGTTATTATCTTTATGTTCCTTTCCACCTACGTTACAGTTTTTTTGTGAGGTTGGTTTAGTGAGTCAGACTTCTTTTTCTTTGTTTGGTACTATGTTTTGGTGTTTTTATTTGTTTTTTGGTGGTCTAATTCCTTTAATTTTGTGTGGTCATATTTTGGTACGTAGAGAGGGTGTTGAGCATAGGATATATAATGTTTATAATTACTTGTTTTATTTTTTTTATTTAATAACTTGATGTTATTTTGGTATATTATTGTTGTAGTTTAGTGTGGTGCTTGGGCACATCATATTTTGGTTATGGGGGTAACTTGTTGTTCACTTTTCTTTTAGCTTACCATAAAGCATTAGTTTGAAGAGCTAAAGACAACTTTTGTTAAAGAGGGAGGTAAGTTAATTAAACTACGGGGTTCATGTCTCCATAATATACTTTTGTGTTCTCCTTAGAAATGTTTTTTAAATTTAGCGGGTATAGGAGTTGTGTAGGCTTATTATATGCTTACTTGGTTCAGATGTTTTCTTATTATTATTTGGTGTTAATGTTGTGTGTATTGTCTTTATTTTTAAGATATCGTTTTCCTTATGTGTATAGTCCGTTTGTATTTATTGTGTTTTTGGTTTGTGTTGTTTTTACTTGTTTTTTAGCAATGTTTTTGTGGCGGATAGCTTCCGACTTTCATTTGTTTTTTAGAGGGTTTATACCTGTCGGCACCCCTTTATACATTTGTCCATTGGTATGTTTGGCAGAAACTATTAGTTATATAATACGTCCGTTTGTATTAATATTTCGTCCGTTTATTAATATCACTTTAGGTTGTGTTGGCGCTGTGGCTTTAAGTAAATTTTGTTTTGTTAGATGAGGGTGATTTTTTGTATTGATGTTGTTGTTTTTTTATGAAGTTTTTGTGGCGTTAGTGCATTGATTCATTGTAACTAATATTTTGGCTTTTTCTGTTGATCATTAAATGCGTCGTTTATACCTAGACTTAGTTGTTTTCTCCTTTTTTTTTTCTTTGGTTTTTTGTTTGGGTTGTGCATTAGTTGATAAATTTTTGGGCTTTTGGGTTTTTTTAGAGTTAGGTGGTATGTCTATTATTCCAGCTTTTTTTTATAAAAGTGGTGAGAGTGTTCAGGGGTTTTATAGTTCTTTGTTTACTTATATAGTAATGTCTGGGTTATCTTCGGTTTTTATAGTTAGTGGGATTGTTTTGATTGATTTATATTATTTTATTCTTTTTGGTTTTGTTGTGAAGTTTGGTTTGTTCCCCTTTAGGTTGTGGGTTTATCGTGTATTTTCTGGAAGAAATTGGGTTTTTATTTTTTTGTTGAGTGTTGTTTCTAAGTTTCCTATACTATTTTTTTGTTTTTTGTTACAGGGTGGTGTTGATAGTTTAGTATATATTGATTGTAGGTTAACAATTGTTTTGTGTGCTGTTTTGTTTTGGTTTTTTAGTTTGAGTTGAGAGTATATTTGGTGTCATATATCTTTAGGGTCTGTTTCTACTTTGTTGGTTGCCTGTGTGTGTAGTGATTTTTTGACTTGTTCTTTTATTTATTTTTATTATTTTATTTGGGCTGGTTTTTGTTTGTATTATTTTAGTAGATTAAGTGTTTATGAGGGCACAAAGGCCTCTTTGTGGGTGTATTGTTTTCTTTTATTGGTTACTCCAGTATCTTTGCCATTATTTTATAAGCTTGGTGTATGTGTTGGCATCTTTTATTCTGCTTTTTATGTTTTGTTGGTTTGGGCTATTTATAGTTTTTCGGAGCAGTTTTTTTTATATAAGTTATGTAGGGATTTTTATTATTCTGACGTGTTTAATAATTGGTGTTCTTAGTTACAATGTATTTTATAAAAAATACTTATTTTACACGTAAGAGAATCTATTTATTTAGACTTTGTAATTATTAAACGAGGTATTTTATAAAGAATGTTGGGTTTGCGTCTCAAAGGAGGATATTAATCTCTTCGTTATTTCGCAATTTTAGTTTATTTAAAATAGTGTCTTGTCTTGTCACAGATGGCCTTTGGCTGAGTTGCTATAATGTTGATACTTGGTTTGTTTGGTGGTGTTTTTGGTTTGTTGGTGAGTTTGTTAATAATTGCTTTTTTTATATTAGCTGAGCGTAAGATTCTAGGTTATTCTCAATTTCGAAAGGGTCCAAATAAGGTTGGGTTTATGGGGTTATTGCAGAGGTTTGCTGACTTACTTAAGTTGGTGGTTAAGTTTAAGTTATATGGTTATCAGGGTCGTAGTTGTGTTGGTATATTAGGGGTTTATATTCTTATATGTTTGACTATTTTTTATTGTTTTATTTATGGTAGTTATTATAGCTATAGTGGTGGTTTATTGAGGTTGCTTTGATATTTAGTCATCACTAGGTTTACTAGTTATGCTATGTTAGGGGCGGGATGAGGTAGTTATAGTAAGTATGCTATGTTTGGTTCATTGCGTTCTGCATTTGGTGCTGTCACTTTTGAAGCTTGTTTTATGTGTATTGTTATTTTTTGTGGTTTGTGTTATGGTAGCTACTCATTGTGCTTTTATAATAGTTGTGGGTGATTGGCTGGATTAATATTTCCGTCTGCTTATTTGCTGTTTATTATTTGTATGTTGTGTGAAACTAATCGAACACCTTTTGATTTTGCGGAAAGGGAAAGTGAGTTGGTTAGAGGATTTAAAATAGAGTATAGTGGAATTTTTTTTACTTGTCTGTTTGCCTGTGAGTATGTTATTATATTCATTTTTTCTTGGTTAGGTTGTATTTTAATGTTTGGTGGTGGTTGATTTTTATTTATATTTTTGCCATTTCATTTATTGTTTTTTATGTGGGCTCGTGCTACTTTGCCTCGTGTTCGTTATGATCATTTTGTTAATTTTTTTTGGTCTGTGGTTCTTTGTGTATTGCTTTTAACATTTTTTGTGGTAGTGGTTTAAATATGATTTTGTGTCTATGTAGATTATTGTAAATCGTGATGCTGTTAACTTCAAGAAGGAATTTTATTTTCCGTAGTCGTTCTAACTTTAGTTTATATTTAGAATGAGGGTTTTGGGGATCCTTGGGCTCGTTAGAGAAGTTCGATAATCACTAATAGGGCTGCTATTGCAGGCTACTTTGATATAGTAGATTTAGAATTATTTATTCCGTTAGTAAACAGGCATTGTGTATCTAAGTTAAGAGTTGGATTCTTACTCCATTAATGTGGTTTCACCTCAATGAAATGTTAATTTTGTATGGAATATTAGTTTTTGTGGCGTTATTTTTAGTGATTGTTTTTTTTACAGCAGGTTATTTTAATAAGAGTAGTTTATTGGTAGTATCTTGATCAAGTCCTTATGAGTGTGGGTTTTGTTCAAATTCTTTGAGTTTTGATTGTTTTTGTTTTACTTATTTTTCTTTATTAGTTTTTTTTGTTGTGTTTGATTTAGAAATATCTTTGTTGTTAAATTTGCCTACCCAAGGTTTATTTTATGATAAATTTATTTATTACTTTGGGTTTTTGTTAATATTGGTTTTTGGCTTTTTGGCTGAAATTGGGTTTGGTTATGTACGTTGGGGGTATTAAAGAGAATAATCAAGTTACTGCTAATAATTTGTTGTCATTTGAATTTGACTCTCTTTTATAGATTTAAGTTAATAATAGACTAAGTGTTTTCAAAACACTAAGAGGCTTTGGTCAATCTATGAGTGTTTGATTTATGTATTTATCGCGAGCTTATAGTTGGGTTTTCACATTAGACCATAAGCGCATCGGTATGATTTATGCTTTAGTTGGGATTTGATCGGGTTTTGTTGGGCTGAGGTTTAGTTTGATGATTCGTATAAAATTTTTAGAGCCATATTTTAATGTTGTATCCACAGATTGTTATAATTATTTGATTACTTATCACGGAATACTTATGATTTTTTTTTTCCTTATGCCTTTGTTGATAGGTGGATTTGGTAATTATCTTATACCCTTATTGTGCGGGTTTTCGGATTTAAATTTACCGCGGTTAAATGCTTTAAGTGCGTGGTTGTTAATGCCTTCTGTTGTGTTTTTATTAATAAGTATGTGTTTGGGTGCGGGAGTAGGTTGAACCTTTTATCCGCCTTTGTCTTCTTCGGCTTTTAGTGATGGCGTAGGGGTGGATTTTTTGATGTTTTCTTTACATTTGGCGGGGGTGTCTAGTCTGTTTGGTTCTATTAAATTTATTTGTACTATATATAGTGCTTTTACAGTTAGTACTGTTTCCCGGACGTCTATTATATTATGGGCATATCTGTTTACATCTATATTGCTTTTAGTTTCTTTGCCTGTGTTAGCTGCTGCTATTACCATGTTGTTGTTTGATCGTAAATTTGGATCAGCCTTTTTTGATCCTTTAGGTGGTGGTGATCCAGTTCTTTTTCAGCATATGTTTTGGTTTTTTGGTCATCCTGAGGTTTATGTATTGATTTTACCTGGGTTTGGGGCAATTAGTCATGTGTGTATGAAATTAGGTTGTTCATATGATGCTTTTGGGTTTTATGGTTTGTTGTTTGCTATGTTTTCCATTGTTTGTTTGGGTAGTATTGTTTGGGGGCATCATATGTTTACAGTTGGGTTAGATGTAAAGACTGCTGTTTTTTTTAGTTCTGTGACTATGATAATTGGTGTGCCAACAGGTATCAAGGTATTTTCTTGGTTATATATGATTATGAAAAGACGTGTTTCTTTGATGGAACCGGTGTTTTGGTGGGTAACATCATTTATTATTTTGTTTACTTTAGGTGGTGTGACAGGTATAATTTTGTCTGCTTGTGTATTGGATAGTATTTTGCATGATACTTGGTTTGTTGTGGCTCACTTTCATTATGTGATGTCATTGGGTTCTTATATTAGATTAATAATTTTGTTTGTTTGGTGGTGGCCCCTAATTACAGGTGTTAGATTGAAAAAGTATTTGTTACAATGTCATTGTATTATTTCTAAAATAGGGTTTAATTTATGCTTTTTTCCAATGCATTATTTTGGTTTATGTGGTTTGCCTCGTCGGGTTTGTGTTTATGAAAGAAGTTATGGTTGAATTAAAATGATTTGTTCTGTGGGTTCTTTTTTATCTGCCTTTAGTGGTGTTTTTTTTATTTATATTCTTTGGGAGTCGTTAGTCGTTCGAAATATAGTCTTGGGTTTTTATGGGTCGTCGGTAACAATGACTAATTTACTTATTAGACCAATTGCATACCATAAAAATTTTTTTAGTTATCCAGTGATTGTTGATTATAGTAATATTGTTAATACTATAAGCGCAAAAGAGCGATTATAGTATAAATGTTGGTTTTATAGTTAATTTATAATGTTGGTTTTGTAAGTCAAAGATGGTGTTTACACCTAAGACCATTTTTTAAAATTGTGTAAAATTGGTTAATATTTATATATTATATAAACAAATTTAAAAGAAAGAAAATTTTACAATTTTAGTAATCGCTCTTTTGCGCTTAAGTGCGTTAGCTATGTAAAAAGATTTTTAAATTTACATTATTGTTTTTTATTAGGTTGTTGTGCCTTTTGCATCATGCTGTTTCGAGGTTTTAGTATATTACTTTTTACCGAAAAGGTTTGATTTTTAATTCAATTGGTTAGGATCTATTCTCGGGTAGAGTAAAAAATTGATTTAACGTTGTGATAAATAAGTCGTTTTCTTTTATATCTGTTTTTTGTCCTAGATTTCCCTTTATTCATCGGGCAGGGAAGTCCGATGAATTTGTATATACTTAATTTTAGTGTCTTGATAGAATAGGGTTAAAAATCCCCTTTTATAAGAATTTTGTTATAATTTATTTTAAGTTTGTTTTTTATTACAATTAGTTGACAAATAGGTTTAATGGTTTGATATATTTATGATACAATAAGTAATAAGATAAATTATTTTGTTTCTCAAGCATATTCCGTCTGTTTATTAAAAACATTTCTATCTGTAAATATTATATAGTAGGGCCTGCTCAGTGTTTAATTATTAATAGCCGCAGTATTTTGACTGTGCGAAGGTAGCATAATTAATTGCCCTTTAATTGGGGGCTTGTTTGAATGGTTTGACGTGGTTATTGTTAACATTATTTTTGTTTGTGAAATTAATAATGAGGGCACAGAATCCTCTGAGTTTAATTAGACGGAAAGACCCCGGGATCTTTTCTTTTTGCCTGGGGCAGGTTATAATTTTTCAAGTTTTGTATTTTGACCCTAGTTTAGGTTAATTGGTTTAAGTTACCCCGGGGATAACAGTGTAATAATTTATTAGAGATCTTATCGATTAAGTTGTTTGCCACCTCGATGTTGACTTAAGTATATAATGAGGCGCAGTTGTTTTATTATGTGGTCTGTTCGACCTTTATTACTTCCATGAGTTGAGTTAAGACCGGCGTAAGCCAGGTCGGTTCTTATCTATTTTGCCGATTTATTAGTACGAAAGGACCATAAATTGTTTTTGTAAGTGTGCTGCGTAGGTGCCTTAGTTTTGCAAAAACTAATGAGAAATTGTTTTCCGCACTTTATCTGTTTAACTGTAGTAGGAAGAAGTATATGGTGTATCAACTACATAAGATTTGTTTAAGTATTAACTTAAGTGTGATTACATAGAGGGCTTAGTAGTTTGTTTTTTAGTTGAATTTGCGTTTTTTAAGGGTTCATCATTTAAAAGGGGATAGGACACAGTGCCAGCATCCGCGGTTATTCTGTTTTCTTTGCTTTTTTATAACATATTTTTTAAAGGACTAAAAAGAAGGTTAAGTGAAAATTTCTTTTGTTTACTATGTGCTTTTATAAGTCAATAAATGATATTTGAATAACAGGGATTAGAAACCCCATTAATTTATCAATTATAGTTGTTTAGTAGTAAAACTAAAATAGTTTGGCAGCGGGTTACTCCTATTGGGGGAAGGTGCGTATTAAAGGATGGTCCGCCAAGTAATTTACCATATTTATGCTGGTGTATATCTAGTGTGATATTAGTGCTTTAGTGGTTTAAACTTGTAGATATTAAATTTGAAGCTAAGTCTATGTGCTGCGTGATATGGTTTGACGTGCGTTACATTAATAAATTTTATTATATTGTAATATATATAGATTGAGGACTCAAAAGTAAAATTGGTTAATGTGTCAATTTGAAATAGGATTAACTCGGGTACACACCGCCCGTCAACCTCGGCTTATGCTGAGGTAAGTCGTAACATGGTAGCCCCAGATGAATCTGGGGCTAATTGTTTGCTTTATTAGGTAGACTATAATGAAATTTTCACTTTTATATTATGACATAATATGTTTTGTTGTGGCATTATGTGTTTTTATTGTAATTTTTGTTTTTTTTATGCTTTTTTGGAAAGTAACAGGAGTTGGTACTGTTAAATTTGGGTCAGATAAACAGTATGTAGAATTAATTTGAACTGTTATTCCTACTGTGATAGTATTGATTCTTTGTGGTCTTAATGTTAAATTTTTAACAAGAGGTTTGGATAGTTTATCAGATAGTACTATTTGTGTGGTTGGCCGTCAATGGTATTGAAGGTATGATTACACCGAAGGATCATACGATTCTTATCCGTGTAAGGATGGATTTCATGTTGATAAGCCTATTCGACTTATATACGGTAATGCTTATCGATTTTTGATTACATCTTCTGATGTTATTCATTCTTTTGCAGTACCTAGTTTGGGTCTTAAGATGGATGCTATACCAGGTCGTTTAAACCAACTTATTTATTTACCAGATCGATATGGTATTTTTATTGGTTACTGTAGTGAGCTGTGCGGAGCTGGTCATTCTTATATGCCCATAGTAATAGAAGTGGTACATAATTAATGGGTCTGGTTTGATGTAAGAAGCATATTAGCTTTTCGTGCTGAATGTGGTCAATGACCAACTAGTGTGATGATAACGTTATTTATTAGATTTTTATTATATTTTTTTTGTTTGTTTGCTTTTTCTTTATTAAGCCACCCAGTCTATTATTGTGTTTTATTGGTGATAAATTCTCTTTTATGCAGTTTTATTTGTTATATAATTTATGGTTTTAGTTGATATGCTTTATTGTTTTGTTTGGTTTATATAGGGGGGGTATATGTGTTATTTGTTTTTGTAAGTGTTCATAGCCCCAATAATAGAATATTGCCTTATGTTGGGTTGAATAGTGTATGGTGCATAGTTTTTATGGCATGTAGTTTATTTTTTAGTATTATTGTTTATTATGGAGTTTTAAAAACAGAGTTTAGTAGTTTTATTTGTACTATTCACGAAGGCTACATGTATATTTGTATGTGTTTAACTCTTTTATTTGGGTTTATTGTTATTAGCTCTATAATGAGTATAAAGTTGAATCATTATCGTTAGTTACTTCTTTTAGTAAGAATGCCAGAGTTAGATGGGTTTGGTTTAGGATCAAATTAGGACATAAGTCTTCTTGCTTTTGTGGTTATGCCAGAGTTAGATGGGTTAGCTTTAAGCGCTAATTATGGAAATATTCCTGATCATTTATTTTCTGATTTAACATATATTTAATGTGTTGGATTGTAAATCCATAGAAAGCAGTTGCTAATCAGGATTGACTCATAACTTATTCTTAAGCTTTTGATTTGAAATCAAAATATTTGTTTTTATTGACAATGTGGGTTTTTTATGCTGTTTTATAGCACAAAATTATTTTATGTTGATGTGCTGATATGACTGATTCTTTAAATTTTGTAACCATAAATGTAATTCATGTTTCGGCCATGAAATTGATTAAATTTAGTCTTATGGTTGAATGTTTTTGCTCTTTTTTATAATATGTTTGGTTTGTTTTGCTGTTATTTGTAGTAAATTTTCTTTTTTTTTAGTTATAAATAAATTAATGTTTAATGGAATGATATGAAATATTAAATTTATTTTTGATTATGTGAGTTTATTGGTCTTGTTGATGCTTTTAATATGTTTTGTATATGCTAGTTTTTATACAAATCATTATTTTAGGGGGGATTTTTCTTGATTTGACTTATATAAGATTATTTGTTTGTTTGTTGCAGTTATGGCTTCTTTAGTGATTACTGGAGATTACCTTACAACACTAATTTTTTGAGAATATCTAGGTGTTGTAAGGTATTTTTTAATATTATTCTATTTAAATTATTTAAGCTTGCGTTCTTCTATTATTACTTTAGTCTCTTCTCGCTTTGGTGATGTCTGTTTATTCTTACTAATTGCTGTAAGTGGATTTTATGGGCAAATAAATACTAAATTTTGTTTACTAGTTTTTTTATTAGTGATTTTAACTAAGAGTGCTAGATTCCCTTTTATTAGTTGGTTGTTGGAAGCAATGCGTGCTCCAACACCAGTAAGTTCTTTGGTACACTCTTCTACCCTGGTTGCTGCTGGTGTATGATTTGCTATGCGGTATAAAATTTTTGTTTATGTTCCTTATGTGTTCTTGATAACAATTTTATTGCTTATAACAATTTTTATTAGGGGTGTTTGTTGTTTTTGGTTTATTGATTTAAAGAAGATTGTGGCGTTATCAACGTGTAAAAAAATATCTTGGTGTATTTTCTATTTATTATTTGGGGATGTATGTTTATCTTTATTTCAATTAGTAAGTCATGGGGTTTCTAAGTGTTTATTATTTATGCTTGTTGGTGATATTATGAGTGGCTCAAGAGGATCACAGGCCAGTAATTGTGTATATAAAAGAAGATTTTTTAAAAATTGAAAAATATTTAGTTTATTTAGTATTATTTTGGGTTTATCTGGGGCACCTTATATTGGTGTTTTTTTTACAAAGCACTTTTTAATAAGAAGTCTTAATACTATTTTGAATATAGGATTAACTGTTTTTGTGTTGATATGTGTCTTTATTTCATACTTTTATTCATTTCGATTTTGTAGTATATTAATTAATACAAAGAGTAGTATTAGAAGCGGTATGTTATTTACATTTGAGTCTGGTTTGATGGTTTATTTTTGATTATTAATCAATTATTTTTTGAGGAGTATATTAGATGAAGTCTATTTAATCACTTTTCACACATCAACAACCTTGTTATTATTTCAATTAATTTCTTGTGTGACTGCTTATTTTATGTATAAAAATGTTACGTTAAGTAATTGATGTAGCAGCTTGTTTGGATGTGATAAATTAGTAGAAAATAGTTATACTTGATTTAACTCATTAAAAAATGTAATTAGTTTATTTTTTTTTCGTTGAGACAATCAATTATTAACAATATTTCAAGGGTATGGAACAAGTAAAATTATTTTATTTAATAATAGTTTATTAAACATTAGTATGTTTATTACAACAATGTTTTTAAGCTATTGATTAATATTTTATATTTAATAAACTTTTACATAATTAGTATAAAAATTATAATACTTTTCCAAAGTATAGATCTAATAATTAGATTATGTAATATCATTGTATAGTATAATATCATTGTATAGTATAATATCATTGTATAGTATAATATCATTGTATAGTATAATATCATTGTATAGTATAATATCATTGTATAGTATAATATCATTGTATAGTATAATATCATTGTATAGTATAATATCATTGTATAGTATAATATCATTGTATAGTATAATATCATTGTATAGTATAATATCATTGTATAGTATAATATCATTGTATAGTATAATATCATTGTATAGTATAATATCATTGTATAGTATACGATGTTATATAATTTATAAATTTCTTACCGTTATATTCTTGGTAAGATTATTTATTTATAATATATATTAGTGAAAGAATTTGCATTTTATTTAAATGTTGTCTCTCCTGAGTTTCACTT